TTCTATTCGTTAAAAAACCCTAGATGGAAAAAGACAACTATGGTAGATCATAATGTATATAATAGTGATAGTGAGGTAGTATGGGACAAAAAATAAATCCACTTGGTTTCCGACTTGGTATAACCCAAAGTCATCATTCCCTTTGGTTTGCAAAACCAAAAAATTATTCTGAGGACCTACAAGAAGATCAAAAAATAAGAGACTTTATTAAAAATTATATTCAAAAGAATATGAAAATATCCTCCGGCGCCGAGGGAATTGCGCATATTGAGATTCAAAAAAGAATCGATTTGATCCAGGTCATAATCTTTATGGGATTCCCAAAGTTATTAATAGAAAGTAGACCGCGAGGGGTCGAAGAATTACAGATGAATTTACAAAAAAAATTTCATTATGTGAATCGAAAACTTAACATTGCTATCACAAGAATTGCAAAACCTTACGGAAACCCTAATATTCTTGCAGAATTTATAGCAGGACAATTAAAAAATAGAGTTTCATTTCGAAAAGCAATGAAAAAGGCTATTGAATTAACTGAACAAGCGGATACAAAAGGAATTCAAGTACAAATTGCAGGGCGTATCGACGGAAAAGAAATTGCCCGTGTCGAATGGATCAGAGAGGGCAGGGTTCCCCTACAAACCATTCGAGCTAAAATAGATTATTGTTCCTATACAGTTCGGACTATCTATGGGGTTTTGGGCATCAAAATTTGGATTTTTATAGACAAGGAAGAGGAATAAGAAAACTTTCATTGTTTTTTCCTTCTATCTATTGATAGAAGGAAAAAGGGAGAAACTCGTTCATTCTTTTTCTTACCAATCAAACTAATTCTTAATTCTCTTAATTCTATAGGGTTGAATAAAAATTCAATTGACCTTTTGATATAATTGCTATGCTTAGTGTGTGACTCGTTGGTTTTTTTTTAGGGTTAGGATTACAAAAGACCGGCCTGATAGTATGAAAACCAATTCATCACTTCATATTATCTGGATCTAAAGAACCAGTCAAGATATGTGAAATAAGTCATATCTTTGTAGCAACTGAAATAATTAAACTTTTTTAAAGCAAAATTACAGAAAAAAGGTGTGGATAAATGGAAGGATGAGAGAAAGAGAGAAAAAGAATATCAATGATATAGAATTCTAATATGGAAGGTCTGTGGGTTATCTCATAAAAGACAATGTAATAAAGCATCAATACTAATTGATTCATACATAATGAAATATTCAAGGAATTTCTGATAGAAGAGAAGAAAAAACTCAAGAGCTTCGAGTCAATAAAGACTAAGAAAGTTGACTCAAGAATAAATTGGATTATGAGCTCCGTTGTAGAATTCTGACCTAATCATTTAGTACGAAGTGGTGGAAACGAAGGAACCTGTGAATGCAAAAGATTTTATTAAACAAATGAATCTTAATAATTCACTAGTTAGGATGGCGAAATGAACCGGAAATCAATTCATCTATTCGGAAAAGTGACGAACAAGTGCTAGGACTGAAATAGAGATTGCAAGAGTCAATATTCGCCCGCGAAAACTTTCTTTTTTTGAATTGGTAAACTCGGATAAAGGACAAAAGACAATAAAGATTTATTAGGACGTTAGAAAAAAATAAAATTTTTTATAAAAATATTCTAATAGCTATTCAAATTAATTGAAATTCCATTTTGAATCCTTTTATTCGCGAGGAGCTGGATGAGAAGAAACTCTCACGTCCAGCTCTGTAGTAGAGATGAAATTCCGAAACAACCATCAACTATAACCCCAAAAGAACTAAATTCCGTAAACAACATAGAGGAAGAATGAAGGGAATATCTTATCGAGGTAATCATATTTGTTTCGGTAAATATGCTCTTCAAGCACTTGAACCCGCTTGGATCACATCGAGACAAATCGAAGCAGGTCGCCGAGCAATGACACGAAATGCACGCCGTGGTGGAAAAATATGGGTCCGGCTCTTTCCAGATAAACCAGTTACAGTAAGACCTGCTGAAACACGTATGGGCTCAGGGAAAGGATCCCCTGAATATTGGGTAGCTGTTGTTAAACCGGGGCGAATACTATATGAAATGGGTGGAGTAACCGAAAATATAGCTAAAAGGGCTATTTTAATAGCAGCATCCAAAATGCCTATACGAACTCAATTTCTTATTTCGGGATAAAAATGTAGAACCGACAGAAATGAGTCCTGGGGATGAAACAAAATCACAGGTTTATTTTTTTAGACTTAGACAAACAATATTTTTTTTATTTTTTTTTCATCCTTTGCATTGGAAGAATAGACTCAAAAATTTATATGATTCAACCTCAGACCTATTTAAATGTAGCGGATAACAGCGGAGCTCGAAAATTGATGTGTATTCGAATCATAGGAGCTAGTAATCGCCGATATGCTCATATTGGTGACGTTATTGTTGCTGTGATTAAAGAAGCAGTACCAAATATGCCCCTAGAAAAATCAGAAGTAGTCAGAGCTGTAATTGTTCGTACCTGTAAAGAACTTAAACGTGACAGCGGTATGATAATACGATATGATGACAATGCTGCAGTTGTGATTGATCAAGAAGGAAACCCAAAAGGAACTCGCATTTTTGGGGCAATCCCCCGCGAATTGAGACAATTAAATTTTACTAAAATAGTTTCATTAGCTCCCGAAGTATTATAAAATAAAAAGAGATCTGATATTTTTGGGGTATTTGAAAAAAAATAATTTAAGAACTAGATTAATTCGTAGCTTGTGTTTCGCGTATATACCTTAAAATTTTTATATTCATAAACCAATAAAAAAACATGTTAATTATATCCAATTTTGAGACACCAAAAGTTTGAGTTCATCATGGGTAGAGACACTATTGCTGAGATAATAACCTCTATACGAAATGCTGATATGGATAGAAAAAGAGTTGTTCGCATAGCATCTACTAATATTACCGAAAATATTGTTAAAATACTTTTCCGAGAAGGTTTTATCGAAAACGTCAGAAAACATCGAGAAAAAAACCAAAATTTTTTAGTTTTAACCCTGCGACATAGCAGGAATAGAAAAAGACCCTATAGGAATTTATTAAATTTAAAACGGATCAGCCGACCGGGTCTACGAATTTATTCTAACTCTCAACGAATTCCTAGAATTTTAGGTGGGATAGGGATTGTAATTCTTTCTACTTCTCGGGGTATAATGACAGATCGAGAGGCTCGACTAGAAGGAATCGGCGGAGAAATTTTATGTTATATATGGTAATTCATTTAATATCCAAATGAAATCCGAAACCTCTTCCTATTTGTAAAAAAAAAAAGATAAGGGGGTGAGTTGTCTAATATCGTTTCTCCTCCATTAGTTGATACCTCAAGGGGGCTTTACCTGAAATGAAAGAACAAAAATGGATTCATGAAGGTTTAATTACTGAATCGCTTCCCAATGGCATGTTCCGGGTTCGTTTAGATAATGAGGATCTGATTCTAGGTTATGTTTCGGGAAAGATCCGGCGTAGTTTTATACGGATACTTCCCGGAGATAAAGTCAAAATTGAAGTAAGTCGTTATGATTCAACCAGAGGACGTATAATTTATCGACTCCGAAACAAGGATTTGAAGGATTAGGTGATTTTTATTCAATACGATTCAAGATTCCAAGAAACCTATTTTCTACCGAGAAGTAGATTCAGAATTAAGATAAGGAATGACAAATATGAAAATAAGAGCTTCCGTTCGTAAAATTTGTGAAAAATGTCGACTAATTCGTAGACGGGGGCGCATTAGAGTAATTTGTGCCAATCCGAGACATAAACAAAGACAAGGATAAAGGGATAATCAGACTCACTAAAGGGCTCAGCGTACAAATAAAGAATCTGTTTTGACATGAAATGGATATATCCATATATTTTTGACTCATATTTATGAGATGATACAATATGGCAAAAGGTATACCGAGAACTGGTTTACGTAGAAATTTACGTATTGGTGCACGTAAAAGTGCACGTAAAATACCAAAGGGAGTTATTCATGTTCAAGCAAGTTTCAATAATACCATTGTTACAGTTACAGATGTACGAGGTCGGGTGGTTTCCTGGTCCTCGGCCGGTACTTGTGGATTCAAGGGTACAAGAAGAGGGACACCCTTTGCCGCTCAAACTGCAGCATCGGTTGCTATTCGTACAGTAGTAGATCAAGGTATGCAACGAGCAGAAGTCATGATAAAAGGTCCCGGTCTCGGAAGAGACGCCGCATTACGAGCTATTCGTAGAAGTGGTATACTATTAACTTTTGTACGGGATGTAACCCCTATGCCACATAATGGCTGTAGACCTCCGAAAAAAAGACGTGTATAGAAATAAACAGTGAAGAAATTTCAAGAGAAACAAGAGAAATAAATAATTCAATCAAAAAAAATATTATTACTATGGTTCGAGAGAAAGTAACAGTATCTACTCGGACACTACAGTGGAAGTGTGTTGAATCAAGAACAGACAGTAAACGCCTTTATTATGGTCGATTTATTCTGTCTCCACTTATGAAAGGACAAGCCGACACAATAGGCATTGCGATGCGAAGAGCTTTGCTTGGAGAAATAGAAGGAACATGTATCACACGTGTAAAATCTGAGAACGTCTCCCACGAATATTCTACTATAACGGGTATTCAAGAATCGGCCCACGAAATTATAATGAATTTGAAAGAAATTGTATTGAGAAGTAATCTATATGGAACTTGTGACGCGTCTATTTGTGTTAGAGGTCCTGGATATGTAACTGCTCGAGATATCATCTTACCACCTTATGTAGAAATTGTCGACAATACACAACATATAGCTAGCTTGACAGAACCAATAAATTTACGTATTGGATTAGAAATTGAAAGAAATCGCGGATTTCTTATAAAGATGCCACATAACTTTCAAGATGGAAGTTATCCTGTAGATGCTGTATTCATGCCTGTTCGAAATGTAAATCATAGTATTCATTCCTATGGAAATGGGAATGAAAAACAAGAGATACTCTTT